TCCTTCTCTTTCATTACATCAATGTGGATTACCTCGAGAAATAGCAATAGAGCTTTTCCAAACATTTTTAATTCGTGGTCTAATCAGACAACATGTTGCTTCTAACATAGGGATTGCTAAAAGTCAAATTCGGGAAAAAGAACTGATTGTATGGGAAATACTTCAAGAAGTTTTGCGGGGGCATCCTGTATTGTTGAATAGAGCACCCACCTTGCATAGATTAGGCATACAGGCCTTCCAACCCATTTTAGTGGAGGGGCGCGCTATTTGTTTACACCCATTAGTTTGTAAGGGTTTCAATGCAGACTTTGATGGAGATCAAATGGCTGTTCATGTACCTTTATCTTTGGAAGCTCAAGCGGAGGCTCGTTTACTTATGTTTTCTCATATAAATCTCTTGTCTCCAGCTATTGGGGATCCCATTTCCGTACCAACTCAAGATATGCTTATCGGACTCTATGTATTAACGATCAGGAATCGTAGAGGTATTTGTGCAAATAGGCATAATCCATATAATCGCGGAAACTATCAAAATAATACAGTTGACAATAATGACTATAAGTATACGAAAGAGAAAGAACTGTATTTTTGTGGTTCCTATGATGTACTTGGAACTTATCGGCAGAAACGAATCAGTTTAGATAGTCCTTTGTGGCTCCGATGGAGACTAGATCAACGTGTCATTGGCTCAAGAGAAGTTCCCATCGAAGTTCAATATGAATCCTTGGGTACTTATCATGAGATTTATGAGCACTATCTAATAGTAGGAAGTGTAAAAAAAGAAATCCATTGTATATACATTCGAACCACTCTTGGTCATATTTCTTTTTATCGAGAAATAGAAGAAGCCATACAGGGGTTTTGTCGGGCCTATTCATATGCTATCTAAACTAATAAATTAGATTAGGTGATGCCCGTGCCCGTAGGGATTCGGGTCTCTCCAGTTTCACTGGTATCATAATTTCTGAATTTTTGCGTGAATCAAGATTGAGATTGAGGAAAGGAAGTTTTCGAATCACTGACTCAGGCCCATTGTCGAATCCTACTCAGCAGAATATAGAGGTACTTATGGCAGAACGGGCTGATCTGGTCTTTTACAATAAAGTGATAAATGGAACTGCTATGAAACGACTTATTAGCAGATTAATAGATCATTTCGGAATGGCATATACATCACACATCCTGGATCAAGTAAAGACTTTGGGTTTCCAGCAAGCTACTGCTACATCTATTTCATTAGGAATTGATGATCTTTTAACAATACCTTCTAAGGGATGGTTAGTCCAAGACACTGAACAACAAAGTTTTATTTTTGAAAAACACCATCATTATGGAAATGTACATGCGGTAGAAAAATTACGTCAATCCATTGAGATATGGTATGCTACAAGTGAATATTTGAGACAAGAAATGAATCCTAATTTTCGGATGACTGATCCTTCTAATCCAGTCCATCTGATGTCCTTTTCGGGAGCTAGAGGAAATGCATCTCAGATACACCAATTAGTAGGTATGAGAGGATTAATGTCGGATCCCCAAGGACAAATGATTGATTTACCCATTCAAAGCAATTTACGCGAAGGGCTTTCTTTGACAGAATATATAATTTCCTGCTACGGAGCCCGCAAAGGAGTTGTAGATACTGCTGTACGAACATCAGATGCTGGATACCTCACGCGTAGACTTGTTGAAGTAGTTCAACACATTATTGTACGTAGAACGGATTGTGGTACTATCCGAGGTATTTCCGTGAGTCCTCGAAATGGGATGACGGAAAAAATTTTTGTCCAAACACTAATTGGTCGTGTATTAGCAGACAATATATATATGGGTCTACGATGCATTGCCGCTCGAAATCAAGATATTGGGATTGGACTTGTCAATCGATTCATAACCTTTCGGGCACAACCAATATATATTCGAACCCCCTTTACTTGCAAGAGTGCATCTTGGATCTGTCAATTATGTTATGGTCGGAGTCCCACTCACGGCGACCTGGTCGAATTGGGAGAAGCCGTAGGTATTATTGCGGGTCAATCAATTGGGGAACCAGGGACTCAACTAACATTAAGAACTTTTCATACCGGTGGAGTATTCACAGGTGATACTGCCGAACATGTACGAGCTCCTTCTAATGGAAAAATAAAATTCAATGAGGATTTGGTTTATCCCACACGTACCCGTCATGGGCATCCTGCTTTTCTATGTTCTATAGACTTGTATGTAACTATTGAGACTCGGGATATTATCCATAATGTGAATATTCCACAAAAAAGTTTGATTTTAGTTCAAAATGATCAATATGTAGAATCAGAACAAGTGATTGCTGAGATTCGTGCCGGAACGTCTACTTTTCGTTTTAAAGAGAAGGTACGAAAACATATTTATTCTGAATCAGAGGGAGAAATGCACTGGAGTACCGATGTCCACCATGCATCTGAATATACACATGGTAATGTTCATCTATTACCAAAAACAAGTCATTTATGGATATTAGCAGGAGGTCCGTGCAGATCCAGTATAGTGTCTTTTTCGCTCCACAAAGATCAAGATCAACTGAATGTTCATTCTTTTTCTTTCGAAGAAAGATATATCTTTGACCTCTCAATGACTAATCATCGAGTAAGACATAAATTGTTGGATACTTCTGGTAAAAAAGATAGGGAAATTCTTGACTATTCAAGACCTGATCGAATCATATCCAATGGTCATTGGAATTTCATATATCCTTCTATTCTCCAAGAAAATTCTGATTTCTTGGCGAAAAAACGAAGAAATAGATTCATTATCCCATTACAATATGATCAAGAACGAGATAAAGAACTAATGCCCTGTTTTGGTATTTCGATTGAAATACCCATAAATGGTATTTTACGTAGAAATAGTATTCTTGCTTATTTTGATGATCCACGATACAGAAGAAATAGTTCAGGAATTACTAAATATGGGACCATAGAGGTGGATTCAATCATAAAAAAAGAGGATTTGATTGAGTATCGAGGAGCAAAAGAATTTAGTCCGAAATACCAGAAAGTAGATCGGTTTTTTTTCATTCTCGAAGAAGTGCATATCTTACCCGGATCTTCGTTCATAATGGTCCGGAACAATAGTATCATTGGAGTAGATACACAACTCGCTTTAAATACAAGAAGCCGGGTAGGCGGATTAGTCCGAATGGAGAGAAAAAAAAAAAGTATTGAACTGAAAATCTTTTCTGGAGATATTCATTTTCCTGGAGAAACAGATAAGATATCCAGGAACAGCGGCATTTTGATACCACCAGAGACGGAAAAAAAAAATTCTAAGAAATCAAAAAAATTGAAAAATTGGATCTATGTCCAACGGATCACACCCACCAAGAAAAAGTATTTTGTTTCGGTTCGGTCCGTAGTCACATATGAAATAGCTGATGGGATAAATTTAGCAACACTTTTCCCTCGGGATCTCTTGCAGGAAAAGGATAATGTCCAACTTAGAGTTGTCAATTATATCCTTTATGGAAATGGCAAGTCAATTCGAGGAATTTATCACACAAGTATTCAATTAGTTCGGACTTGCTTAGTATTGAATTGGGACCAAGAAAAAAATGGTTCTATAGAAGAGGTTCATGCTTCCTTTGTTGAGGTAAGGACAAATGATCTGATTCGCGATTTCATAAGAATTGAGTTAGTCAAGTCCACTATTTCGTATACCGGAAAAAGGTATGATAGGGCAAGTTCCGTATTGATTTCCGATAATGGATTAGATCGCACCAATATCAATCCTTTTTATTCCAAGGCGAAGATTCAATCACTTACCCAACATCAAGGAACTATTGGTATTGGTACGTTGTTGAATCGAAATAATGAATGCCAATCTTTGATAATTTTGTCATCATCCAATTGTTCTCGAATTGGTCCATTCAATGGTTCGAAATATAACAATGTGACAAAAGAATCAGATCCCATAATCAAAATTAGGGATTTGCTGGGTCCCTTAGGGACTATTGTCCCTAAAATAGCGAATTTTTTTTCATCTTACTATTTAATAACTCATAATCATATCTTGTTAAAGAAATATTTGTTACTTGACAATTTTAAACAGACTTTCCAAGTACTTAAATACTGTTTAATAGATGAAAATAGGAGGATTTATAATCCCGATCCATGCGGTAACATAATTTTGAATCCATTCCATTTGAATTGGTGCTTTCTCCATCACGATTATTGTGAAGAGACATCTACAATAATTAGCCTTGGACAATTTATTTGTGAAAATGTATGTCTATTCAAATACGAATCACACGTAAAAAAATCTGGTCAAATTTTAATTGTTCATGTTGACTCCTTAGTTATAAGATCAGCTAAACCCTATTTGGCCACTCCAGGAGCAACTGTTCATAGCCATTATGGAGAAATCCTTTACGAAGGAGATACATTAGTTACATTTATATATGAAAAATCGAGATCTGGTGACATAACGCAAGGTCTTCCAAAAGTGGAACAAATCTTAGAAGTGCGTTCGATTGATTCAATATCGATGAACCTAGAAAGGAGAGTTGAAGGTTGGAACGAACGTATACAAAGAATTCTTGGAATACCCTGGGGATTCTTGATTGGAGCTGAGCTAACCATAGCCCAAAGTCGTATCTCTTTGGTTAATAAGATCCAAAAAGTTTATCGATCCCAGGGGGTACAGATCCATAATAGACATATAGAAATTATTGTACGTCAAGTAACATCAAAAGTGTTGGTTTCAGAAGATGGAATGTCTAATGTTTTTTTACCTGGAGAATTAATCGGCTTTTTGCGAGCAGAACGAGCAGGGCGTGCTTTGGACGAAGCGATCTGTTATCGGGCAATCTTATTGGGAATAACGAGGGCATCTCTAAATACTCAAAGTTTCATATCCGAAGCAAGTTTTCAAGAAACCGCTCGAGTTTTAGCAAAAGCTGCTCTACGAGGTCGTATTGATTGGTTGAAAGGCCTGAAAGAGAACGTTGTTCTGGGGGGGATTATACCTGTTGGTACCGGATTCCAAAAATTAGTACACCCTTCAAGGCAAGACAAGAACATTCATTTGGAAATAAGAGATATTTTGTTACACCATAGAGAATTATTTTGTTCTTACGTCCAAAACAATTTCCATGAGACAAATTTCCATGAGACATCAGAACAATCATTTACGCGATTTAATGATTCCTAAGAGCAGATTCTTTTCTTTCACTTTAACTATCTTTCAATTATCTGGTCCGATTATTGATTTGGTAAAAAATAAAAAATAAGTAATTAAAAGAAATTAATGGTTTGGGTCGTGTATCAACGGTCAATCCCCCGTAGAAGGTTCCATCGGAACAATTATTTATTTCAGGTTACCTCGTCTCTTTGTTAAAAAAAAAGGAAGTCTGGGGAAAAATGACAAGAAGATATTGGAACATCAATTTGGAAGAGATGATGGAAGCAGGAGTTCATTTTGGTCATGGTACTAAGAAATGGAATCCTAGAATGGCCCCTTACATCTCTGCAAAGCGTAAAGGTATTCATATTACAAATCTCACTAGAACTGCTCGTTTTTTATCAGAAACCTGTGATTTAGTTTTTGATGCAGCAAGTAGGGGAAAAAACTTCTTAATCGTTGGTACAAAAAATAAAGCAGTGGATTCAGTAGCATCAGCTGCAATAAGGGCTCGGTGTCATTATGTTAATAAAAAATGGCTTGGTGGTATGTTAACGAATTGGTCCACTACGGAAACGAGACTTCACAAGTTCAGGGACTTAAGAGCAGAACAAAAGATGGGGAAACTCAACTGTCTCCCCAAAAGAGATGCAGCAATGTTGAAGAGAAAATTATCTACCTTGCAAACATATCTCGGTGGGATCAAATATATGACGGGGTTGCCTGATATTGTGATCATCGTTGATCAGCAACAAGAATATACGGCTCTTCGAGAATGTGTCATTTTGGGGATTCCGACAATTTGTTTAATCGATACAAATTGTGACCCAGATCTCGCAGATATTTCGATTCCAGCAAATGATGACGCTATAGCTTCAATCCGATTGATTCTTAACAAATTAGTATCTGCAATTTGTGAGGGTCGTTCTAGCTATATAAGAAATCGTTGATTATCATTAAGAATAATAAGATTAGTTAATTATTTGGCAACTCCATAGATTTATTGGATCGGTTACTATTTTTGAATTTTTAAAAAGAGATAAAAAAAGTACTGGGGATATTGATATTATGTTATGATGTTATGTAATTTCTTGGTATCGTAAATAAAATATACGATTAATGATTCAAGTTAGTGAGTTGAGAAATAGATGGTTGAATCAAAATAATTCCTTTTTTGAAGTTCAATTTCTGTCAGAGGACAATATGAATGTTATACCATGTTCCATTAAAACACTCAAAGGGTTATATGATATATCGGGTGTAGAAGTAGGCCAACATTTCTATTGGCAAATAGGAGGTTTACAAATCCATGCCCAAGTACTTATCACTTCTTGGGTCGTAATTGCTATCTTATTAGGTTCAGTCATCATAGCTGTTCGGAATCCACAAACCATTCCGACCGACGGTCAGAATTTCTTCGAATATGTCCTTGAATTTATTCGAGATTTGAGCAAAACTCAGATTGGAGAAGAATATGGTCCTTGGGTTCCCTTTATTGGAACTATGTTCTTATTTATTTTTGTTTCTAACTGGTCAGGTGCTCTTTTACCTTGGAAAATCATACAATTACCTCATGGGGAGTTAGCTGCGCCTACGAATGATATAAATACTACTGTTGCTTTAGCTTTACCCACGTCAGCGGCATATTTTTATGCGGGTCTTACCAAAAAAGGATTGGGTTATTTCGGGAAATACATTCAACCAACCCCAATACTTTTACCAATTAACATCCTAGAAGATTTCACAAAACCTTTATCTCTTAGTTTTCGACTTTTCGGGAATATATTGGCTGATGAATTAGTAGTTGTTGTTCTTGTTTCTTTAGTCCCTTCAGTAATTCCTATACCTGTTATGCTTCTTGGATTATTTACAAGTGGTATTCAAGCTCTTATTTTTGCAACGTTAGCCGCGGCTTATATAGGTGAATCCATGGAGGGTCATCATTGACTAGTTTTCGAAATAGTCTTTTTTAAGCTTATCCCAATTCATGCATGATTCAAGATAATCTACTTGGTTGGGGAACATAATAGATACAAATACAAATACGTATGAATATACGACCTAGAGTCGTAGGAAAAAAGATAGACGATATTGCGGAATTGTAAAAAAAAAGATGGGTTGGGGGGGTCACACTAGATGTATGTAATCTTTATAAGTCCAGCCCCTGTGTCTGTTTCGAGGAATGATTCTAGAATCCGATTCAATATAAAATGCGGGTGGTTTACGTTATGGAAGAAACAAATGTATATGTGATATTAGATATTTACTAGTTATATAGGACTATTCCTAATATATATATATTATATACTATATATACTATACCCTATATATATATATTATTATTATTGATTTGATTGATTTGATTGCGGTTCACTGCATTTATATAGTTCCAATATAAGTCTTTCTGTTTCGTCTGTGATTGTGGATCGAATGAAATGCAAAAAAGAGATGAACTCAAGGATAGTATCTAGAAGAAAAAAGAAAGGAAAGAAGAATTGAATGAAAGAATGGTTCGAAACAAAGAAATGCAATAACTAGAACCGTATACATATGTATTTACAAAAACTCCATTATGGGTAGAAACTCGAGATATCGAAATAGTTCTGACGATTCAGTAATATTATCATTTCAATTCGGAGTTTTTAGTTATTTCGACCCGATAGATCTTAATCAGATAGATCTTAATGATAAAATCTTAATGAAAAAAAAAAAATGATAAAAAAAATTAAGTAAAAATTCATTGGTTGATTGTATCATTAACCATTTCTTTTTTTTTTTTGGTGCGAGGAACTTACCATGAATCCACTGATTTCTGCCGCTTCCGTTATTGCTGCTGGATTGGCCGTAGGGCTTGCTTCTATTGGACCTGGAGTTGGTCAAGGTACTGCTGCAGGCCAAGCTGTAGAAGGTATTGCGAGACAACCAGAAGCAGAGGGTAAAATACGAGGTACTTTATTGCTTAGTCTAGCTTTTATGGAAGCTTTAACAATTTATGGACTGGTCGTGGCGTTAGCGCTTTTGTTTGCGAATCCTTTTGTTTAATCCTAGAAATGTAAAAAAGTACCTTACATACTATACTTTTTTTCTTATTTTTTTAACTCGCTATACTTTTTTCTTATTTTATTAACTCAGAATTGCTGTTTGCTTCTTCTAATTATATCAACGCTTTACTCCTACAATTATTTATTTGTTGAGACAATACCCCAGGAAAGGAAGGATTGTTTTGAGGATGAGTAATTACTGATCCGCTCGTTTTCTTCCTTCGCGTCCTTAGCTTAGTACAATGGAAACCTTTTTTTTTACTTTTTTTAGGAATCGTTTCAACAAACGAGATATTTCACAATTGACATGAGACCCAAGACTTAACCTAATAAGTATTTTATTGGATTGGAAACTTCAAGTAAGAAATTTAAAAATTATCAAATTAAATTACTAGATTTAATCTACTCCCATTAAAAAAAATGGAAATAAAATTTATATTATATAATAAAAAGAAATCGATCAAAAAAGGGACAACGAAGTGATACAAAAAGAACTCTGTTCTTTGTTAGTCCTATCTATAAGAGGAGAGCATATGAAAAATGGAACCGATTCTTTCCTTTCCTTGGGTCACTGGCCATCCGCCGGGAGTTTCGGGTTTAATACCGATATTTTAGCAACAAATCCAATAAATCTAAGTGTAGTGCTTGGTGTATTGATTTTTTTTGGAAAGGGGGTGTGTGCGAGTTGTGTATTTCAAGAATAGGTTGGATCCATCCGACTGCACTTTTTTTCCTATTTATAGGATAAATAGGAAAAAAAGTGCACGATCTCAACGAATTATTTCTGAATAAATTAAGAAATCATATGTAAGAACCATAGCATTTCGTGACTTATTGGTAAATTTGATTCTCTATCAACCAATAATGTGAGACCATTAACATGGTTAAAGCTAAACTGTTTGAAGTCCAGGCAAAACATGGTACTCTTTCTACCGGTACTAACGTAACGAAATGGTTTAAAAATGAATAGTTGGTAATTTATCTGATATAGAACACTCATATCGATAAAATGATTTGAACTATTTATTAAAAAAATGGGCATCTTGCTCTTTTTTTCCAATGCCGAATCGACGACCTACGTAAAAAAAAAAATAGGAATTTTTGGATTTGAAGAAAAAAAGGAAATAAAAAAAATATAGAAATAAATTGTAAATTTGAATTTAAAATTAAATAAAGAACAAATCAAATACAAATAAAGAACAAATACAAATAAAGAAAGAACTTTGCTGACAATTATAGATTTTTGTCTGGTCGGAAGAGTCCTCCTAATATTCTGGTCTTATATCAGTTTCGATGTTTTTGAATATAAACAGAAAAGAGAGGGTAGGCTCATTACATAAAAAAAAAAGATATGGGAATGCCCATAATATAAAATAAATAATTGAGCGTGAGAGCCAAATGAATCGAAAGATTCATGTTTGGTTCGGGAAGAGATTATTGAAGTTGTGAAATTAATGGTAAGATAATCTACTTTCATTAAATGATTTATTAGATAATCGAAAACAGAGGATCTTGAGTACTATTCGAAATTCGGAAGAATTACGTAGAGGGGCCATTGAGCAGCTCGAAAGAGCCAGGACTCGCTTACGGAAAGTAGAAATAGAAGCAGATGAGTATCGAATGAATGGATACTCTGAGATAGAACGAGAAAAAGAAAATTTGATTAATGCTACTTGTGACACTTTGGAACGATTAGAAAATTACAAAAATGAAACCCTTCATTTTGAACAACAAAGAGCGATTAATCAGGTCCGACAACGAGTTTTCCAACAAGCCTTACAAGGAGCTCTAGGAACTCTGAATAG